TATTTGCTTATTTTTAGTATAGTGAATGGAGTTCCTTCTTCCATTCTATCCTATTTACTAGTACTGATCATTCATACTGCAAAGCGGTTTTCTTGCTTTTTTTGTGTCAGCTCATGATCTAAACGAGTCGCACATACACCCTAGTACATGTTCCTCGACGCTGAGGACATCCCCGAAGCGCTGGGGATTTCGTGACATTTCGAATTGGCTGTCTTGTATTTCTAATAAGTTGTTTAATAGTTGGCATGTTGAATCATATACATAGCATAATGGGCTGGTTTAGATTGATCCTAACCGGATGATTATCAATTTTGTCTATTTAATAGAATAGTAAACTCGGAGATAAAATATCAAATCGCGGATTTGCACAAAATCCATTTTTTTCATTCAACTGCTACAAGATCAACAATTCCATAAGCTTGGGCTTCTGTTGCTGACAGAAAAACGTCTCTTTCCATGTCTTCAGATACAACCCATAATGGTTTGCCCGTTCTTTGTACATAAACCCTTGTGAGGGTTTCGCGTAGTTTGAGCAGTTCTTCCGCTTCCAGGATAAATTCTCCCGTTTGCGCCTCATAAAAAGAACTAGCAGGTTGATGGATCATTACCCTGATGATAGAAGGGTTCTCTATCCGGTGTGATGAAACGAACAGAAAAGAAAGATAAAGAAAAATAGGAAAAAGATAGAATTGAACAACCGTACGGGCATCATCTTTTGTGCATTGCATACGGCTCTACAATTAAATTGACCCTTACCTTTCGATTCAAGAAAGATAAAAATAGAAGCTATCAGCCCCAGATAGGAGGTAAATGATCAAATTGCCACCCTTCCTTTCGGGGGAGTTCAAAAATACTATGATGGCTCCGTTGCTTTCTATTTTAAAATAGATTCTATTTTTTGTCTTTGATTCAGCAATCCCAAAGTTTCTTTTTGATCCAAGCAAAAAAGTAAAAATCTTGTTTTTTTCGCACTCTTTTTTTTTATAACATAAATCTTGTTAAGAGCCCTTCAGTGTGAAAACAAAAAAAGTTTGTGACGCTGAATTGGACTTCCGATAGATAAGATAAACTCGGAAATACCTTTTATATCATACTACTCTCTCGATATATAATCGAATCTTTTGAAAAAAACAATACAAAAATTTTTCATATCGAACTCGAAGTGCCATGCTATTATTACTTAATATTCATATGGCGAAGGCATAGTTTTCTTTTTTCTCTCAAATAAAAAACCTCATTGGCGCCAAGCGTGAGGGAATGCTAGACGTTTGGTAATTTCTCCTCCAACCAGGATAAAAGATCCCATTGACGCAGCTAATCCCATGCATATTGTATGGACCTCTGGTCGCACAAATTGCATAGTATCATAAATAGCTACTCCAGGTATTACCCATCCGCCAGGAGAGTTTATAAACAAATACAGATCTTTGGTATCATCCTCGATACTGAGATATACCATAAGACCAATAAGTTGATTAGAGATCTCGCTATCAACTTCTTGGCCTAAAAAAAGTAATCTTTCGCGATAAAGTCGGTTGAGTAGGGTAAAATTGTATCCCTTAGGAACCGTACGTGCACCTTTTGATGCATACGGTTCAACAAAAATTGCGAAAAAAAATAATAATCAATGTATAGATTCCAGTCCTCTTTCTTTTTTCCTATTCTTTTTCATAGCAGGTTTTTTCTAACTTCTAACGAAAGGGCTTTTTCTTTGATTTTTCAATAAAGACAGATTTTGACTTCTTTTTTTTCTTCCTTATAATAGAAAAAAGCCAAAAACCTTATCGAATTAACTTCTCATTGATGTATTGTTTCATCGAAATTCAATCCAAATTACGATGGTATTTTCTTGTTCCTGAGTGGGCCTCTTTCATCTTTTTAGGTTTATGCTCTACTCCGGGTAAAGATCCGCCCGATTTTGATTTGCACATATAGGACAAATCTTCCCATCACCATTTCTTTTTGTTATGACTTTACAAATAACAAACAGGAATCATTTATGATACACGTAGTAATCATAGAAATATTACCAATTGGGTTTTTTCTAAACGGAGCCTGGATACTTCATTTTTTGAGTCCAACCAAAGCCAACCATAAATTCTTCTAATTAATAAAAGTACTATGAATTCCCCCAAACAATGCATCTAATTGCACTTCACGCTCCAATTTTTTGATGATTCAATTTTTCTTTCTTGGGCGAAACAGAGGATATCTCAATCGGGGGAGAGAACGGGGAAATCCCATATGACCCACTATATCTGACAAGTCGCACTATACGTCAACCCAAGATGCATCTTCCTCTCCAGGACTTCGGAAAGGTACTTTTGGAACACCAATAGGCATAAATTGAAAGAAAAAAGAACTAAATACTATATTTCACTTTGATGTGGAAACGTAACAATATGGTTTTATTGTCTTTAGAATAATAGAATAATAATATTGGCTCTATCATATTTATTTTATGCATAGATTAGAAAAATTCAGAAAGAAAGACAAAATAAATAAAGGAAAGTTTTTACGAATAGGTCCTTCTAATGATAAATAAGGATGAACACGTTGACTCATAGAAAATGGTATCAATCTCCCATTGCGTATTGGTACTTATCGAGTATAGAATAAATCTGTTTCTCTTTGTTCCTACGAACATAATTCTTCCATTATTACGAACAGAATAGAATAAATATTAACCTAACCCTTGTTAGAAAAAAATCCACTGAACAAGGAAGGTCCATAGGATAGTCATAGTATAGTCTTTTCCAATGCAATAAAGTTACGTAGTGTTTATTTTTCTTTGATAAAGGGGTATTTTCCATGGGTTTGCCTTGGTATCGTGTTCATACCGTTGTATTGAATGATCCCGGCCGGTTGCTTTCCGTTCATATAATGCATACAGCTTTGGTTGCTGGTTGGGCGGGCTCGATGGCTCTGTATGAATTAGCAGTTTTTGATCCTTCTGACCCTGTTCTTGATCCAATGTGGAGACAGGGTATGTTCGTTATACCCTTCATGACTCGTTTAGGAATAACCAATTCATGGGGAGGTTGGAGTATCACAGGAGGGACTGTAACAAATCCAGGGATTTGGAGTTACGAAGGTGTAGCTGGGGCACATATTGTGTTTTCTGGCTTATGCTTTTTGGCAGCTATCTGGCATTGGGTCTATTGGGATCTAGAAATATTTTCTGATGAACGTACAGGAAAACCTTCTTTGGATTTGCCCAAGATCTTTGGAATTCATTTATTTCTCTCCGGGGTGGCTTGCTTTGGTTTTGGTGCATTTCATGTAACAGGCTTGTATGGTCCTGGAATATGGGTATCCGATCCTTATGGACTAACCGGAAAAGTCCAACCTGTAAATCCGTCGTGGGGCGTGGAAGGTTTTGATCCTTTTGTTCCGGGAGGAATAGCTTCTCATCATATTGCAGCAGGTGCATTGGGTATATTAGCGGGTCTATTCCATCTTAGCGTGCGACCACCACAACGTCTATACAAAGGATTGCGTATGGGAAATATTGAAACCGTACTCTCCAGTAGTATCGCGGCTGTCTTTTTTGCAGCTTTTGTTGTTGCTGGAACTATGTGGTATGGTTCAGCAACTACCCCTATCGAATTATTTGGGCCCACTCGTTATCAATGGGATCAGGGTTACTTCCAACAAGAGATATATCGAAGAGTTAGCGCCGGGCTCGCAGAAAATCAAAGTTTCTCAGAAGCCTGGTCTAAAATTCCTGAAAAATTAGCTTTTTATGATTATATCGGAAATAATCCGGCAAAAGGAGGATTATTCAGGGCAGGCTCAATGGATAATGGAGATGGAATAGCGGTTGGATGGTTAGGACACCCTATCTTTAAAGATAAAGAAGGGCGTGAGCTTTTTGTACGTCGTATGCCTACTTTTTTTGAAACATTTCCAGTCGTTTTGGTAGACGGCGACGGAATTGTTAGAGCTGATGTTCCTTTTAGGAGGGCAGAATCGAAGTATAGTGTTGAACAAGTAGGTGTAACCGTTGAGTTCTATGGCGGCGAACTCAATGGAGTCAGTTATAGTGATCCTGTTACCGTAAAAAAATATGCTAGACGTGCTCAATTGGGTGAAATTTTTGAATTAGATCGTGCGACTTTGAAATCCGATGGTGTTTTTCGTAGCAGTCCAAGGGGTTGGTTTACTTTTGGGCATGCTTCCTTTGCTTTGCTCTTCTTCTTCGGACATATTTGGCATGGTGCTAGAACCTTGTTCAGAGATGTTTTTGCTGGTATTGACCCAGATTTAGACGCTCAAGTAGAGTTTGGAGCATTCCAAAAACTTGGGGATCCAACTACAAGAAGGCAGGCAGTCTGATACAAAACCACTTTGGTTTCTTTCGCCTCTATTTTTTTGAGGGAATTTTACATAGAGTACTGGAGTGAATTTGAATCACCGCTTTTTGATTCTTGCTCTTTCGAGATGATTACCAAAATAAAAAAAAGAAAAAACAAACAGGTAGGGAAGCTATAATTGTAAACCGCGATCAAATTTATGGAAGCATTGGTTTATACATTCCTTTTAGTTTCGACTCTAGGAATAATTTTTTTCGCTATTTTTTTTCGAGAACCACCTAAAGTTCCAACTAAAAAGACTAAATGATTTTTGATTCTCTCAATTGAAGTAATGAGCCCCCCAATGTTGGGAGGCTCATTACTTCAATTAGTCCCCGTGTTCCTCGAATGGATCTCTTAGTTGTTGAGAAGGTTGCCCAAAAGCGGTATATAAGGCGTACCCGGTAAAACTTACAAGTAAACCAGATATAAAGATGGCGACTAAGGTTGCTGTTTCCATTATGATTATATAATTTCAAGACCCCAACGGATCTATCATAAGATCGTTTATTTACAACGGAATGGTATACAAAGTCAACAGATCTCAATGAATACAATAGGATTTATGGCTACACAAACTGTTGAGAACAGTTCTACATCGGGCCCAAGACGAACTACTGTAGGGAGTTTATTAAAACCATTGAA